CGTCTAGCATATTTTTTCACAGTAGCGGGATCACTATAACTGACTCCATTAAGTTCGCCACCATAGAACTCAACGGTTACACCTACTTGTTCAACACTATACTTGGATTCGGCTCTTCTAAAAGGAACATCAGCTCTAACAATCCCGTCGCCGTCTACCAAAACGACTGGAAATGTTTCAAAAAAAGTGGGCATACGGCGTACAAAAAGCTCACGCCCTTCTTTATCTCTAAAGATGGGGTGTCCTAACCATCCTACCGCGATTCCATCTCCGTTATCCATTGAGCCTGCCCTGAATAATCCTCCTTTTGCCGGATTATTGCCGATATAATCATAAAAAGCTAGTTTTTCGGGAATTTTAGACCAGACCTCTGATAAACTTTTATTTTCGGCTAGCCCGGCGCTAACTCTTCGATATATCTCTTGCTGGAAATAACCCTGATCCCATTGATAACGAGTGGGACCAAACAATTCGATGGGAGTAGTTGCTGAACCATACCACATAGTTCCAGCAACAACAAAAGCTGCAAAAAAGACAGCCGCGATACTACTGGAGAGTACGGTTTCAATATTTCCCATACGTAATCCTTTGTATAGACGTTGTGGCGGTCGAACGCTAAGGTGGAATAGACCCGCTAATATGCCTAGCGTACCTGCTGCAATATGATGAGAAGCTATTCCTCCCGGAACAAAAGGATCAAAACCTTCCACGCCCCATGACGGATTTACAGGCTGTACTCTTCCCGTTAGTCCATAAGGATCCGACACCCATATTCCAGGACCGTACAGACCTGTTACATGAAATGCACCAAAACCAAAGCAAGCCACCCCAGAGAGAAATAAATGAATGCCAAAAATCTTGGGCAAATCCAAAGAGGGTTTTCCTGTACGTTCATCAGAAAATATTTCTAGATCCCAATAGACCCAATGCCAGATAGCCGCCAAAAAGCATAAGCCAGAAAACACAATATGTGCCCCAGCTACACCTTCATAACTCCAAATCCCCGGATTTGTTACGGTTCCTCCTGTGATACTCCAACCCCCCCATGAATTGGTTATTCCTAAACGAGTCATAAAGGGTATAACGAACATACCCTGTCTCCACATTGGATCAAGAATAGGGTCAGAAGGATCAAAAACTGCTAATTCATACAGAGCCATCGAGCCCGCCCAACCAGCAACCAGAGCTGTATGCATTATATGAACAGAAAGCAACCGGCCGGGATCATTCAATACAACAGTATGAACACGATACCAAGGCAAACCCATGGAAAATACCCCTTTATTGAAGAAAAATAGACACTACGTAACTTTATTGCACTGGAAAGGTTATACTATGACTATCCGATAGACTTCCCCTGTTCCGTAGATTATTTCTTAACAAGGATTATGATTCTATATCATATTCGTAATAATGGAAAAATTCTGTTCGTAAGAACAAAGAGAAGCAGATTTATTCTATACTCGATAAGTACCAATATGCAATGGTGGATTGATACCGTTTTCTATGAGTAAACGTGTCCATCCTTCATTTATCATTAGAAAGATCTATTCGAAAAAAGTTTTCTTTATTTATTTTGTCTTTCTTTCTAAATTTTTCTAATCTATGGATAAAATTAAAATAAATATTATAAATAAAGACAATAAAACCATATTGTTACGTTTCCACATCAAAGTGAAATATAGTATTTAATTTCTTTTTCTTTCAATCCATGCCTATTGGTGTTCCAAAAGTACCTTTCCGGAGTCCTGGAGAGGAAGATGCATCTTGGGTTGACGTATAGTGCGACTTGTCAGATATATTGGGTCATATGGGATTTCCCCGTTCTCTCCCCCGACCGAGATATCCTCTGTTTCGCCCAAGAAAGAGAAATGGAATCATCCACAAATTGGAGCGTGAACTGCAATTAAATGCATTATTTTGGGGAATTCAGAGACTTATATCAATTAGACTAATTTATGGTTGGCTTTGGCTGGACAAAAAAATGAAGTATCCAGACTCCGTTTAGAAAAACCCAATTGGTAATATATCTATGATTACTACGTGTATCATAAATTAAATTCTTATTTGTAAAGCAATAACAACAAGAAATGGTAATAGGAAGGTTTGTCCTATATGTGCAAATCAAAATCGGGCCAATCTTTACCCGGAGTAGAGTATAAACCTAAAAAGATGAAAGAAGCCCATTCAGGAACAAGAAAAAATCATCGTGGTTTGGATTGAATTTCGATGAAAGAATACATCAATGAGAAGTTAATTCAATAAGTTTATTGGCCCTTTTTTTATATTATCAAAGAAGAAATCAAAATGCATCTTTATTATCAAAATGCATCTTTATTGAAAAATTGAAGAAAAACCCTTTTATAAAAAAATTAGAAAAACTCAAAAAAGAAAGAAATCTGGAATCTATACATTGATTCTTTTCTTCGCTGTTTTTTTGAACCGTATGCATCAAAAGGTGCATGTACGGTTCCTAAGGGATACAATTTTACCCTACTCAACCGACTTTATCGAGAAAGATTACTTTTTTTAGGCCAAGAGGTTGATAGCGAGATCTCGAATCAACTTATTGGTCTTATGGTATATCTCAGTATTGAAGATGAGACCAAAGATCTTTATTTGTTTATAAACTCCCCTGGCGGATGGGTAATACCCGGAATAGCTATTTATGATACTATACAATTTGTACGACCAGAAGTCCATACAATATGCATGGGATTGGCCGCGTCAATGGGATCTTTTATTCTAGTTGGGGGAGAAATTACCAAACGTCTAGCATTCCCTCACGCTTGGCGCCAATGAAGTTTTTTTATTTGAGAGAAAAAAGAAAACTATGCCTTCGCCATATGAATATTAAGTAATAATAGCATGGCACTTCGAATTCGATATGAAATTTTTTTTTTTTTTTTTCATTTTTTCAAAAGATTTGATTATGTATCGAGAGAGTAGTATGAGATAAAAGATATTTCCGACTTTCTCTTATCTATCGGAAGTCCACTTTAGCGTCACAAACTTGTTTGTTTTCACGCCGGTGGGCTCTTAATAACTTAATAATATTTAAGTTATAAAAAAAGAGTGCGAAAAAACCAAATTTTTCTTTTTTGGTTAGCTCAAAAAGAAACTTTGGGATTGCTGAACCAAAAACAAAAAAAAGAATCCATTTTTAAATAGAAAGCAGCGGAGCCATCATAGTATTTTTGAACTTCTATAAAAAAAAGAAGGGCGGCATTTTGATCATTTACCCGCCTGGGGTTGATAGATTCTATTTTTATCTTTCTTGAATGCGAAAATAGGGGGGGTCAATTTGATTATAGAGCCGTATGCAATGCATAAAAGATAATGCCCGTACGGTTGTTTCAATTCTATCCTTTTTACTATTATTCGTTATCTTTCTTTTCTGTCATCACACCGGACAGAACTATTATCAGGGTAATGATCCATCAACCTGCTAGTTCTTTTTATGAAGCACAAACGGGAGAATTTATCCTGGAAGCGGAAGAACTGCTGAAACTGCGCGAAACCCTCACAAAGGTTTATGTACAAAGGACGGGCAAACCTTTATGGGTTGTATCTGAAGACATGGAAAGAGATGTTTTTATGTCAGCAACAGAAGCCCAGGCTTATGGAATTGTTGATCTTGTAGCAGTTGAATGAAAAAAATGGATTTTTTGCAAATCCGTGATTTGATATTTTATCTACAAGTTTACTATATAATAATAAATATTAAATAAAAAAATCCGGTTAGGATCAATCTAAACCAGCCCATTATGTATATGACTCAACATGCCAACTATTAAACAGCTTATTAGAAATACAAGACAGCCCATTCGAAATGTCACGAAATCCCCCGCCCTTCGGGGATGTCCTCAGCGTCGAGGAACATGTACTAGGGTGTATGTGCGACTCGTTTAGATCACGGGCTGACACAAAAAAGGAAAGAAAGCCGCTTCCAGTATGAATGATCAATACCAGTAAATAGGATAGAATGGAAGAGGGGACTCCATTCACTATACTAAAAACAAGCAAATCTATCTTTCTCTTGTATATAAAGTTTATGGTTTCTATTGGTGCAAATCCAATCACCTGAATACTAAAAACAAGCAAATCTATCTTTCTCTTGTATATAAAGTTTATGGTTTCTATTGGTGCAAATCCAATCACCTGAATTTAAGATGAGAAAAAATCCTCCATTGGTAACAAATGGTTATCCATTAAGCGGAAAAATATTATTGAAATAAAAAAAATAGAAAAATGAAGTTCTCGCTCGGCCAAGAACGGACTACGAGGGTCAGCTACAAAGCTAACTTTCATAATTAAATACCGTTACTGTACAGATAGGTCTCTTTGTGAAAGATCTATTACTGGACAATTCGTGGGTAGAGCCAAAGAGTGTGGTGTGAACTATACAAGTTACAAAGAACATTGATGAAATAGAAATATTAAATGGAGCCAAAGGCTCCGGTGTATAGAGAAGACCTCACCGTTTAAGAAGTAACCATAGAAACGAGTAAACCCACTATTTCTTTATTCATTTAATTTCTATTTATCTTTTTTACTAGATTTTTGACACCTAGCAAAAGAAAATTTCTTATTTCTTTCATATTTCGCAGTAAAATAACAAAAAATCGTGGTCGGGAAGGTTATAATAGCCAAAGCCATTGGAATTTTTATTTTATACATTGGAAAAATCTGTTTGGTTATTTGTTATTAATAAGCCAGGACGGGCAAAATAATAACTGAAAGAAAAAAATCAATTAGTTATTTGTCAAAATTATATTTATTCAATGACTAGAATTAAACGGGGATATATAGCTCGGAAACGTAGAACAAAAATGCGTTTATTTGCATCAAGTTTTCGAGGGTCTCATTCAAGACTTACTCGAACTATTACTCAACAGAAAATAAGAGCTTTGGTTTCGGCTCATCGGGATAGGGATAAGCAAAAGAGAGATTTTCGTCGTTTGTGGATCACTCGGATAAACGCAGTAATTCGAGAAAAGGAAGTATCCTATAGTTATAGTAAGTTAATACATGATCTATATAAGAGGCAGTTGCTTCTTAATCGTAAAATACTGGCCCAAATAGCCATATCAAATAGGAATTGTCTTTATATGATTTCCAACGAAATCAGAGAAAAAGTGGATTGAAAAGAATACAACGAAAAATTTTAAATGGGGTTACCCGGAGAATGAACTCCGGTAGGGTGGAGTTTGAGTCAAAATTACTCTGAGAAATGCACTTAAAGTAGTCAAAATGAAAATGAATGAACACGTTCAATAAAAAAAATCTTTTTTTTTTTTACGATATAAAAATCTGGATTCTAAGATTTGTCAAATAAAACACCAATCCATCTTTGAGTTCGGATTGGAATTCTGATTGAAGTGAACAAAAAACAAGCCTATTTATTTCTGGTTCTAAGACCAGTAGTTCTAGTGGTCGACTCAATTCTTTCAATTTGTTTTTCATTATTGAGAAAAGGTAACAAAGATAAAATACGAGCTTGTTTTATAGCAATAGTAATTAATCGTTGTTGTTTCAAGGTCAATCTATTCACTCGTCTAGATAATATTTTTCCCTGTTCACTAATAAATCGACTAATTAAACTCATGTTTTTATAATCAATTTGATCCCCCGATTCAATCGGGGGCAAACGCCTACAAAAAGATCGCTTGGATTTAAGAAAAGATCGCTTGGATTTATCCATGATTTGTTTGTTAAGTTTATTTATTAATTGTCATTTTAACTCCAAATAGGATTCTTTTTATTTAAATGCAATATCTTCTATTTATATTTCAATGTGTTCTATATAATGTTATTTTTTCCCTTTCAAGGATAAGACATACTTGGTTCAATCTATTTCTTTATTTCCCCATGAATCATATGTTTGTAACAATAGGGGCAGAATTTTCTCAATTCTAATCGATTGGGCGTATTGTGCCGATTCTTTTGAGTAATATATCTGGAAATACCCCTTGATACCTTCTTAACACCATTTTGTATACAACTGGTACATTCCAAAATTACCGTTCCCCGCGCATCTTTCTTCTTTGCCATAAACCTCCTTTTTATTTTTGATTTATTCAATTCTTCTATTTTAATTTGAAATGAAGAAAAAAATAGAAGTTATTAATTGGAAACCCAACTCTAAAAAATAAATTAAATCAAAGTAAGGCCCAAAGTCATAGTAAATAATAAGTAAGACAATGGGGTTGAAACTCTATTTAACCCCGAAGGGCCGTTAAAGATCTTGTATTCTTGCCCTAGACCCCGACTTTCCTACTCCCACGTTTAATTCGAATTTGAGCCCGAGTCTCGCAGACGTTGAATCTACTTTTATTCTTTCTCTTTCGTCCCCTATTCTAAAAATTAGAAAAAGGGAAAAAAGAGAAAAGGAGGGATTAGTCACAGATATTTGATTATATTTCTAATCTTCTTCATTTCTTCGGGTATCAATAGCTAGAATGAAAAAAAGGGGAATGTCAACGCATCGGGGAAAAAACGATTAATCTCTATCAATAGACCTGCTAAAGCCCCGAACCATAGCGTACTTAGTACTGGGGCCGTGGAGAGATATGTTTTTAGATCTCGCATTGAAAAACCTCCTTTTTAATATATAAAGATAATGCATACATGATCAGATGCATATGTAGTTAAGTGCCATTTAGAGTTGTACACGGAATCCCTAACTCCAATTGAAATGTACAACGATCCGTAAGATTTCGTTTTTTTAGTATTATATGTTAAATATGTTAAATGAGGCCAAAAAATGCATACATGATCAGATGCATATGTAGTTAAGTGCCATTTAGAGTTGTACACGGAATCCCTAACTCCAATTGAAATGTACAACGATCCGTAAGATTTCGTTTTTTTAGTATTATATGTTAAATATGTTAAATGAGGCCAAAAAAGACGAAATGGGCGGAAAACTCCGTTCCTCAATGCAGAAAATAGGGATGTGGAAAACAAGACAGGAATTTTCTACAATTACACTGTAGAACAATTGAAGGGATGTGGCGCAGCTTGGTAGCGCGTTTGTTTTGGGTACAAAATGTCACGGGTTCAAATCCTGTCATCCCTACCTATTACTGCTCCTTTGAACAGTAACGAGGAATCAACCGAGATCGGTTCAAATTGCGTTGCGCGGAATCGTTCATTTTTATGAAACTATAGAATATATGCATATAAAAAAAAAATGGATTCGTTTTAAAAATAGAATCTTTTCTATTCTGATAAAAAAGCGCTCTTAGTTCAGTTCGGTAGAACGTGGGTCTCCAAAACCCGATGTCGTAGGTTCAAATCCTACAGAGCGTGGTTTTTTCTTCATGGATGGATCTAATTAAACTGAAATGAATTCAGTTGCTTGCACAACAATTATAATTTGACCTCTTGTGGATTAAAGAAAGGAGGAAGTCAATTAAATGTGAATTAATCAAAGGTCCAACTGATCGCCACGCCTGTATTGTAAATATGCAGTTACGAATAATCCAGCCAAAGTAA